ACTTTGCAATTAGCCTTTATCCCCCCGAGACTTTTTACATACAAAGGATTTACTTGTTACTAATATAGTCTAGCCTCTGTTCTTCTTTAGATCCCTTGTTTCACTCCGATAGTATCATAAATCGAGTCAATGCAGAGGAAATGAATACATTTCTATACTATTTAGTAAGTGAAATATATAAAACATAATCTGAATTATGCCAATCATTTATTCTACTGGATCTTACGGAGCCTGTTCATATCATACACGACATGATAGGGTTTGATCATAGAAAAGATTCTCTTCAAACGAACCAGCCTATCCTCTGTATGGGGCTTACGCGGTGGTTGGAACAAAGACACATTTTTTTGTTGTGAGTTCGAATGCGGCAGAGTAAGGGCATATATCTGCACGGCCCGATCAATAGTTCAAGTCACACACTCCCATAATCCATTTTATCTTCGGAGAATTCGCTTCAACTATGAGTGTCAAAAAAATAATAAATTTTTGTAGAGTTGAAGAGAAATATCCAAATACATGTCTTATTCTTTTCAATAATCCATATTTGTAGCAATGAAATACTATTGTTCCTACCCCAAGTGATATGATAAATGATTGATTACAAATATCGATGGTATATATTCTTTATAAAGGTCCAGAAATACCTTGCTTACGTATCATTGGGAAGTGCATTAACATAAATACGGCAGTAAGAAGAGGTAATACAAAAGTGTGTAAACTATAAAAGCGAGTCAAAGTGGATTGTCCCACACTAGCACTTCCGCGTAATAACTCTACCAGGGGCGATCCTATTACAGGAATAGCGTCCGGTACGCCTGTTACAATTTTTACTGCCCAATAACCAATTTGGTCCCAAGGTAAGGAGTAACCAGTTACACCAAAAGATGCGGTCAATACACCCAAAACTACACCCGTAACCCAAGTCAATTCGCGAGGTTTTTTAAAGCCGCCGGTGAGATATACACGAAATACGTGCAGTATCATCATTAGGACCATCATACTTGCCGACCATCGATGAACTGATCGGATTAACCAACCAAAGTTAGCTTCAGTCATTATATATTGAACAGAAGCAAAAGCCTCTGTAACGGTCGGACGATAATAAAAAGTCATAGCAAACCCTGTAGCTACTTGTACTAAAAAACAAGTAAGGGTAATTCCTCCTAGACAATAAAATATGTTGACGTGAGGGGGAACATATTTACTAGTTATATCATCTGCAATTGCCTGAATCTCAAGACGTTCTTCGAACCAATCATAAATTTTATTGGGATAGGTAAACCAAAGAGACCCCCCCCGAGAACCGTATATGAAAATTTCATCTCGTACGGCTCAAACAGAAAAAACCAAATACTAGCTCTAACGGATGTGTGTAATAGAAATTTTTAAATTTATTAATTCTATGATTCAATTTTTTCTGAAGATACGAAAGAATAAAAATCCGAAAGCTACTCTTTGTGATTATAATGCCAAAAAATCAAGTCGGCTCATTCGTCTCTATATTGATCGTTATAGGCCTTTTGAATCTTCTATTTTCCTATTTTCTTTGTTGTTATTTATGTGTAATGCGGCTTTACTGCTGTTTTTTTTTATTATTGATAGGAATTCTCTTGTTAAGACCCTATAGAATCAATTAAAACCTCAGATTCATACTAGAACCACGATGATTCAATAAAACCTTCTTAAACTAAATACCCCAATTCCCTGAGTAAGAATCGTTGGATCATCACTTATTCAATGAATAGATATAATGACTAAAAATCCAAAGAAACCTTTGTCCTTTGATCAAAATAAGCATAAACGAAAGTTTGAAAGATCTTTCGATTTATAACTTCTAATTCTTTGAAAAAATTTGTTGGGTTCCGGCCACGGGGTCTGACTATTAAGTATGAATCATAGTTCTAATACTTTGTAATCTATTTCATATATTCCGTGCTCCAGATACTAGAATGAATATCCGACGAAGTAAAACCATCTCTATCAAGATGACAGACCCATTCTCTGTACTATCCATAGGATCAATTATACCAAGTCACACACTCATATTCCGGAAATACAGAAACAAAGAAATTCCACGGTCGAACTACCAAAATATAATGGGATAAAAATCAGAAACCTAAATGATTCACCTTGCTTTGTATTGAAAAAGATGGTTAATGGTTCTTGTGAATCTAATTCATTGAAATTCCATCCAGTAAAATGGAAGAATTATAAATCTCCAAAATAATAGATAGGAATACCGCAAATAGAGCCATTGCGAGACCCATCAAAGGAGTAGTTCCCCACCCAGGAGCTACTTTACCATATTCTGAATTTAATGGTTTCAATAAAATCCCTGCATTAGTTCGTTTTGGGCGGCCAGATCTAGAACTACCCTCAACGGTTTGTGTAGCCATAATATTTTATATTCATTAAGATCTGTTGACTTTGTATACCATTCCGTTGTAAATAAATGATCTTATCATAGATCCATTGTGGTCTTGAAACTATATAATGTCTTAAAACTATATAATAATGGAAACAGCAACCCTAGTTGCCATCTTTTTATCTGGTTTACTTGTAAGTTTTACTGGGTACGCCTTATATACTGCTTTTGGGCAACCCTCTCAACAACTAAGAGATCCATTCGAGGAACACGGGGACTAGTTGAAGTAATGATCCTCCCAATATTGGGAGGATCATTACTTTCAATTGAGATAATGAAAAATCATTTCACCTTTTTAGTTGGAACTTTAGGCGGTTCTCGAAAAAAGATAGCGAAAAAAATTATTCCTAGAGTTGAGACTAAAAGGAATGTATAAACCAATGCTTCCATAGATTCGATCGTGGTTTACAATTATAGCTTCCATACCTGTTTATTTGGGATCGTCTCCCGGATAAAGAAAGAACAAGAGTCAAAGAAAAGGCAGCGATTCAAATCAAGATTTATCCGGTACCCTAAACCTATGTCAGTCGAATCACAAAAATAAAAACAAAAAGTAACAAAGCAATATTGTATTAGACTACTTGTCTTCTTGTAGTTGGATCTCCAAGTTTTTGGAATGCTCCAAATTCCACTTGAGCATCTAAATCTGGATCAATACCAGCAAAAACATCTCTAAACAAGGTTCTAGCACCATGCCAAATGTGTCCGAAGAAGAAGAGCAAAGCAAACGAAGCATGCCCAAAAGTAAACCAACCCCTTGGACTGCTACGAAAAACACCATCGGATTTCAAAGTAGCGCGATCTAATTCAAAAATTTCACCCAATTGAGCACGTCTAGCATATTTTTTCACAGTAGCAGGATCACTATAACTGACTCCGTTGAGTTCGCCGCCGCAGAACTCAACAGTTACACCTACTTGTTCGACACTATATTTTGATTCTGCCCTTCTAAAAGGAACATCGGCTCTAACAATTCCGTCTCCGTCTACCAAAACAACCGGAAATGTTTCAAAAAAAGTAGGCATACGACGTACAAAAAGTTCACGCCCCTCTTTATCTCTAAAGATAGGATGTCCTAACCACCCAACAGCTATTCCATCCCCGTTGTCCATTGAGCCCGCTCTGAATAATCCCCCTTTTGCCGGATTATTGCCGATGTAATCATAAAAAGCTAGTTTTTCAGGAATTTTAGACCAAGCTTCGGATAAACTTTGATTTTCGGCTAACCCAGCACCAACTCTTCGATATATTTCTTGTTGAAAGTATCCTTGATCCCATTGATAACGGGTGGGACCAAATAATTCAATCGGGGTAGTTGCTGAACCATACCACATCGTTCCAGCAACTACAAAAGCTGCAAAAAAGACAGCAGCAATACTACTGGAAAGGACAGTTTCAATATTTCCCATACGTAATCCTTTGTATAGGCGTTGGGGTGGACGGACACTAAGATGGAATAGACCCGCCAATATGCCCAAGGTACCTGCTGCAATATGATGAGAGGCTATTCCTCCCGGAACAAAAGGATCAAAACCATCCACACCCCACGCTGGATTTACGGATTGTACCCTTCCGGTTAGTCCATAAGGATCGGACACCCATATTCCAGGACCAAACAATCCTGTTACATGAAATGCACCAAAACCAAAACAAGCCACCCCTGAGAGAAATAAATGAATTCCAAAGATCTTAGGCAAATCCAAAGAGGGTTTTCCTGTACGTTCATCAGTAAATATTTCTAGATCCCAATACACCCAATGCCAGATAGCTGCCAAAAAACACAAGCCAGAAAACACAATATGCGCCCCGGCCACACCTTCGTAACTCCAAATACCCGGATTCGTTACAGTCCCCCCTGTGATACTCCAACCGCCCCATGAATTGGTTATTCCTAACCGGGTCATGAAGGGTATAACGAACATACCTTGTCTCCACATCGGATCAAGAACAGGGTCAGAGGGATCAAAAACAGCTAATTCGTATAGAGCCATCGAACCAGCCCAACCAGCAACCAGAGCTGTATGCATTATATGGACAGAAATCAAACGACCGGGATCATTCAATACGACGGTATGAACACGATACCAAGGTAAACCCATGGAAATACCCCTCTATCAACGAAAAATAGACACAATGTAACTTTATTGCATTGGAAAAAACTATGCTATGTACCCCCCTTTTTTAGTGGATTATCTTGGGGAAAGGATTAATATTTGTTTGATTCTTTTCGTAATAATTACTTTTAGTAATACTGAAACTATTTTGTTCGTAGGAACAAAAAGAAGCAGATCTATTCTACACCCGATAAGTACCAATACGCAATGGTAGGGGAGTTGATACCATTTTATATGAGTGAATGCATATATATATTTGTTCATCATTCAAAGGACTTATTTGTAAGAATTTTACTTTATTCATTTTGTCTTCTTTTCTTTTTTTATTTTATTTTATGAACTTAGTCAATCTATGGATAAAATATGATAAAGACCTATATTATTAGGACAATAAACCCATTGTTACGCTTTCACATCAAAGTGCGATATAGTACTAAATTTTTATTTTATTTAATGCCTATTGGTGTTCCAAGAGTACCTTTTCGAAGTCCTGGAGAGGAAGATGCATTGTGGATTGACGTATAGTGCGACTTGTCAGATATATTGGGTCATATGGTATTCCCCCGTTCTCTTCCCCGATCGAGATATCCTCTCTTTCGCCCAAGAAAGATTGATTGAATTATCAAAAATTTGGAGCGTGAAGGGCAATTAGATCTATTTTTTAGGGAGGGTATACAGATTAATATTTTCAATTAGAATAATTTATGGTTGGCTTGGTTAGACCAATAAAATGAAGTATCCAGGCTCCGTTTAGAAAAAAAAACCAATTGGTAATAAATATATTTATGATTACTACTTATTCTATTTCTTTATATATTTATAATTTATAAATAGAAGTTGTTAATCAATCAAGTAATATGATGAATGCGTTGAATATTTGTTGGAAGACATGAAATAAATTGAAAAAACAAAAAGGAAGTCGTAGCAAAAGAACGTGGTATTGGGGCATTTGTCCTATATGTGCAAATCCAAATCGGGCAGATCTTTACTCGGAGTAGAGCATAAACCTAAAAAAAAATTGAAGAAGCCCATTCAGGAACAAGAAAATTACATCGCGATTTAGATTGTATCTCGATGAAACAATACATCAATGAGAAGTTAGTTAGATAAGTTTAGTAATTTTTTTTTATAGATAAACAAAACAGGCCAAAACTCATCTTTCTTGAAAAATTAAAGAAAGGCCCCCTTTTAACTTTTTATAAGTTAAAAAGCCTGTTATGAAAAAAAAAAAAAGAAAGCTAGAATCTACACATTGATTCTTTTTTTTAGTGATTTTTGTTGAACCGTATGCATCAAAAGGTGCATGTACGGTTTCTAAGGGATACAATTTTATCCCAATCAACCGACTTTATCGAGAAAGATTACTTTTTTTAGGCCAAGGGGTTGATAGCGAGATCTCGAATCAACTTATTGGTCTTATGGTATATCTCAGTATCGAGGATGATACCAAAGATCTGTATTTGTTTATAAACTCTCCTGGCGGATGGGTAATACCCGGAGTAGCTATTTATGATACTATGCAATTTGTGCGACCAGATATACAGACAATATGCATGGGATTAGCCGCTTCAATGGGATCTTTTATTCTGGTCGGAGGAGAAATTACCAAACGTCTAGCATTCCCTCACGCTTGGCGCCAATGAGTTTTTATTTGATTTGAGAGAAAAAAGAAGACTATGCCTTCGCGCTATATGAAATATGAATATTAAGTAATAATAGCATGGCACTTCGAATTCGATATGAGAATTTTTTTTTTACCTTAGATTATGTATCGAAAGAGTAGTATGAGATAAAAGGTATTTCCGATTTTATCCGATCTATCGGGAGGCCTATTTCAGCGTCACAAACTTTTTTGTTTTCACACCGGGGGCTCTTAATCTTAACAATATTTATATTATGAAAGAATATGAAAATAAATCTTTTTATTTGAAAAAAAAAAAAACAAAGAAACTTTGGGATTGCTAAATAACAGACGAAATAAATATATAAAGCAACGGAGCCATCATAGTATTTTTGAACTACTGCAAAAGGAAGGGTGGTTATTGGATCATTTAACAACCGGAGTCTGATAGACTCTATAATTTATTTTATATTTCTTTTCTATTTCTTCGATGTAAGTAAGGTAAAGGTAAAAAAAAAAAAAAATTAATTCCATTATAGAGCCGTATGCAATGCGTAAAAGATGCCTGTACGGTTGTTCAATTATAATTATATCTTTTTTTATTATTCTTTATCTCTTCCCCTTTCACTTTCATCATGCGAGATAGAAGAAACATTGATTATGTTATATCATCAGGGTAATGATCCATCAACCTGCTAGTTCTTTTTATGAGGCACAGACGGGAGAATTTATCCTGGAAGCGGAAGAACTACTGAAGCTGCGCGAAACCATCACAAGGGTTTATGCACAAAGGACAGGAAAACCTTTATGGGTTGTATCTGAAGACATGGAAAGAGATGTTTTTATGTCAGCAACAGAAGCCCAAGCTCATGGAATTGTTGATCTTGTAGCGACTGAATAAAAAAGAAAAAATAACAAAGATTTCACACGAATTCGTGATTTGAGATTTTATCTTATTATCTTCTTACCGGATTTAATATTCTATTCATTAATCTATTAATATAGAAATAAAATAATTCATAATCATCCGGTTAAGATCGATCTAAACCAGCCCATTATGTATATGATTCAACATGCCAACTATTAAACAACTTATTAGAAACACAAGACAGCCAATCAGAAATGTCACGAAATCCCCCGCTCTTGGGGGATGTCCTCAACGACGAGGAACATGTACTAGGGTGTATGTGCGACTCGTTCAGATCATGGGCTAGGACAAAAGAAAACAATTGATCCAGTATCAACGATCAGTACCAGTGAATAGGATAGAATGGAAGAACTCCACTCAATATCTAAAAATAAAAAACATCTATCCTTCTATTGTGGTATCAAATGTATGGTTTCCATTGGTGCAAATCCAATCACCTCAATTTTAAATTTAAGATGAGAAAGAATTCTCCATTGATAGCAAATGCTATCCATTAAGCAGGGGAAATCCTATTTAAAAAAAGCAGAAAAATTATGCCTTACTCTTGGAAGAACGGACTAACAGGGTCAGCTACTCAGCTAATCTTCATAATTAAATACCGTTACTGTATAAGTAGATCTCGTTGTGAAAGACCTAGTACTGGATAATTATGGGTAGAGCCAAAGAGTGTGAACGGTACAAGTTAACAATAACATTGATTAAATGAAGGAAGGGCTCCGGTGTATAGAGAGGACCTCACCGTTTAAGAAGTAACCATAGAAACGATGTAACCCACTATATCCATTTATATTTACTTTACTACTTTTTTATTTACTATGTGTTTTTGATACCTAGTATCAATACAATTTTGTATTTAGAGGTGAAATGCCTAGAAAAAAAAAAAGAAAAAATCGTGGTTGGGAAGGTTATAGTAGCAAAAGCCATTGGAATTTTTATTTTATACATAGGAAGAATCCGTTTTGTTATTAATAGACTAGGACACGGGAAGGGAATAACTGAAAGAAAGGAAATCAATTAGTTATTCATCAAAGTTTCATTTATTCAATGACCAGAATTAAACGAGGGTATATAGCTCGAAGACGTAGAACAAAAATTCGTTTATTTGCATCAACTTTTCGAGGGGCTCATTCAAGACTTACTCGAACTATTACTCAACAGAAAATAAGAGCTTTGGTTTCGGCTCAGCGGGATAGAGGTAGACAAAAGAGAGTTTTTCGTCGTTTGTGGATCACTCGTATAAATGCAGTAATTCGCGACAATAAAGTATACTTTAGTTATTGTAAATTAATACACAATCTGTACAAGAAACAGTTGCTTCTTAATCGTAAAATACTTGCACAAATAGCTATATTAAATAAGAGTTGTCTTTATATGATTTCCAACGAGATCATAAAATAAAGAGATTGGAAGGAATCTGTTGGAATGGTTTAAATGGAGTTCCCTGTAGAATGAACTCTGGGAAGGTAGAGTAGAAATTTGTATGATAAAATATGATAAAGTCGTCAAAATGAAGAAACACGTTCAATAAAAAATATTTATTCTTCTTCCCCAATTCTTTTTTTCTTACGACACGACAATCAAATCTGGATTTTACGATTTTTCGAACAAAAAAAACGTCAATCCGCATTTGAGTTTGGATTGGAATTTTAGTTTGATTCAATTGAAGAGTCAGCCTATTTTTTTTCTGGTTCTAAGACCTGTAGTTCTAGCGGCTGACTCGCTTCTTTCAAATTGTTTCTCATTATTAAGAAAAGGTAACGGAGATAAAATACGAGCTTGTTTTATAGCAATAGTAATTAATCGTTGTTGTTTTAAGGTCAATCTATTTACTCGTCTAGATAATATTTTTCCTTGTTCGCTAATAAATCGACTAATTAAACTCATGTTTCTATAATCAATTCGATCCCCCGATTGGATCGGAGGCAAACGCCTACGAAAAGATCGCTTGGATTTAAGAAAGATTCGCTTGGATTTATCCATGGTTTGTTTATTCCTTATCCTGAAGATCCTAATCCTATTTCTTAATTCTACATCTACATCATGTTTGATCCGATAGAAATAGGATTTGGTTTGTTTATTTATATTTATTTTTAACAATATATAATATATTATATATATTGTTATATGTTATATATAGTATGTAATTTTTCATCTTCCTTGGAAGACTGACACACGAGTGATCGGTTCGATCTATTTCTTTATCTCCCCATGAATCGTATGTTTGTAACAACAGGGACAGAATTTTCTCAACTCCAATCGACTAGGCGTATTATGTCGATTCTTTTGAGTAATATATCTAGAAATGCCCATTGATTCCTTATTAACACGATTTCGAACACAACTGGTACATTCCAAAATAACCGTTACTCGAACATCTTTACCCTTGGCCATGAACCTCCTTTGGTTTTTGATTCACTCAATTCTTTAATTTTCCGATCCGAAGCGAGGAACGAAAAAAAAAAAAAAAAAAAATAGAAACAGGCAACTCGAAATCAAATTATGAAAGAAGTATTTCGTTGCAATGAATCAATATAGTTCAATATGGTAATAATAAGTAATATAATAAAAAAATTTCTAACTATATTTATAATTTAAAATTGCCGTACAGTATTTCATTTTCATTTAAGTATGTTGTATGATATTGTTGCCCCAACCATCACATTTCCATTTACACTCTATTTATTATTAATCTCTATTTTATTTATTATTAATCTCTATTTAATATTTAATATTAATTTTATTTGAGCCTGGACCCGAATTCCTAGTTTCACTGCGGGTTAGTTCGCTTTTTTTTTTCTAACTTATTCTAAAATTCTAAAAAAAGAAGGGAAGGGTAGGGATTAGTTACAGATATTTGATTGTATCTCTAATCTTTTTCCCCCCCTCCCATATCAATAACTAGAATGAAAAAAAGGGGAATATCAACGCATCCGGAAAAAAACGATTGATCTCTATCAATAAACCTGCTAAAGACCCGAACCATAGAGTACTTACTACCGGTGCCACGGAAAGATATGTTTTTAGATCTCGCATTTTAAATCCTCGTCCTTCTTTACTTTATTCGTTATTTTAATTTTATTGTAATTTGTAATACATAATGGTAATACATATATGACCAGATGTGTATATGTCGTTAATGACTGACCACTTGTATTTGTACGCGGAATCCTTAATTCAAATTGAATAGATATTACTTTTCTTAAAGAAAAAAAATACGTCCCTTTCCGCCTGAAATTTCTGAAAAATTAATTTTTTTACGGTAGGTTTGATATTTATTTCATACTTTATATAATAATATAATAAAAATATAATAATATAATAAAAGTCTTTTAATATATTATATGTTATATTATATATGAGACCAAAAAGAATAAATGACAAGAAAATTTTTGTATATCAATGGAGGAAATAAAGATGTGGAAAACAAGACAGGGATTCTCTACAATGACACTGTAGACCAATTGAAAGGGATGTAGCGCAGCTTGGTAGCGCGTTTGTTTTGGGTACAAAATGTCACGGGTTCAAATCCTGTCATCCCTACCTATTACTTATCTTCTGAGCAGTAACGAGGGATCAATTGAGATCGATTAAAATAAAATTGGCCATACATAAAAAATCTTTAATTGTATGATAGTATATATATGCAAGATTAATTGGGGTTATAAAATATTTATTGTGATAATAAAGCGCTCTTAGTTCAGTTCGGTAGAACGTGGGTCTCCAAAACCCGATGTCGTAGGTTCAAATCCTACAGAGCGTGATTCTGTGTTCTTGTTAGTCGCGTTAGGTCGAAAATTACACTGAAATAATTGAACAACAATCTAAATTTGACCTCCCCTGGATTAAAGGAAGTAGGAGGTCAATCAAAAAAGACAAAAAAGAGATCTTAATTAATCAAAGATCCAACTGATCACCACGTCTGTATTGTAAATATGCAGTTACGAATAATCCAGCCAAAGTAATAGGAATTAGACCTAAGACGATTCCAAATAGAAAAACTTCAATCATTTCAATTTGTTTGAAAGGGTAAAGGGGAGGTAATATCTATCCTTAAATATTAATCCGTATTGACTATAAATCTCAATGACCACGAATTGTAAATTGATACGGGAAGGAACTATAGAATATATGAACTATCACAGAAAGGTTTTTTTTTATGAATTGTTCATTTAATTAATTTCAAATAAGTCGTATTTTGCTCAGACCGATAAATAGAGCTGAGGTTATAGTCAAAGCTGCTAGTAGAAAACCGAAATAACTAGTTATAGTAGGCATAAAAAGGCTAAATGAAATATGTTATTTTTATACATATGTTTATAAAACACTTCCCTAAGTTTCAATTTTTGAAAGATACGAGGATAAGCAAAAATACCAACCAATTGAAAGGATAGATTCAATTGAAAGTTTTTGATTCATCAATTATTATAGACGATACTAACAAAAATAGAGTAACATAAGTAAGAAATCAATTCATCATCTATGACATTTACCCTACCCATCCCGAAATTTCTCGAATCAACAGATTCATTGGGCAACTCTTGAGTTGAATAAACTAATATATGTATATATAGAATATTATAAATATTAAATAAAGTAATAATAAGAACTTTGTTTTATAACTTCATTCAAAAAATGAAACTTTCTTTGAATCACTATAGAATAAAATTGGAAAATCATTTTGATCGTTTTTTATTGTATCGAAATATCGAATACATTTTTTTTTTCGAACAACAAGTGCCCTTAATAATGCACTTTATCTTTTTACTTTAAAGTGAACTCAGTAGTAGTTCATTCACATAATCTCGCGATTGAAAAGAAAAAAAGTATCGCATGATCAGATCAATCGAAACTGGGTTTTACATTTTGTCTTTCCATATTACAAAGCCCCATCCTTGTAATTAGGTCAAGAAGGACCCCCTTTTTTCCTTTGTTTGGGTCTAATACAATAATAATAATGCGTGCATCACGAATATTGATTATTTTTTTATTTATTCATTGTTCTCCTTCTTTCATTGAATACTATCTACTATAGTTACTTGTTACTGGACGACTAACCAATTCCTAAAAAAAAAAAAAGATTCCAACAAAAAACATCTTCTACAACCACAAAAAAGATATTTTTAGACGTAACATCTAATTGAATCGTGAGAATATGATAATCTCCTTCATAAATTATTAGAAAACAACCCGTCAGATTCACATTTTACCTGATCTTCATTTTATAGTCCGAAGCCAATAATGAAGAAAACCCTTATCCTTATACTACAAGGAATTTTAGGAATTTTCTATTAAATGGTAGAAAATTATACATTGACAAGCAACAAGAAAAGAAGAAAGAAATTATCTAACACTTCATTTCGATACTGATTGTGAAATTGCATTGCTGTGTCAGAAGAAGGATAGCTATACTGA